TTAATTTATTAAATGGGGTTAATTTTATTTAAGTAAGGAGTTATTTATTTTTAGTTGTACCTTAACTTTAATTAACTTCAGCTTACGGAGGATTTAAGCAGTGGATTAATTAGATGGTAGGGATGATTAATTTTTAGTCGTACCTTAACTTTAATTAACTTCAGCTTACGGAGGATTTAAGCAGTGAATTAATTAGATGGTAGGGATGAATAATTTTTAGTCGTACCTTAACTTTAATTAACTTCAGCTTACGGAGGATTTAAGCAGTGGATTAATTAGATGGTAGGGATGATTAATTTTTAGTCGTACCTTATTTTAAAAATTGTTTTATTTTATTTTTATAATTAGAGTGTAATTTCTATTTAAGTAATTATATTTTGATATGAGTGTATTTGAAATTGAATAATTGTAAATGTAATAAATTATATATTTAGTTTATATATCCATAAATCTATCAATAGAAGTGTAATTTATTATCTATAGATATCTATATATATATAAATTATTTATATACATGTAAATATCTATATAATAAATTACATATACATCTATATGTATATAAATTATTTATATACCATGTATATATAAATTATTCAATTCTAAGTTTATTATATAAATTTACATTAATTTAATTATTAATACAATAAAAAAACCCATTCTACATATATTACTTTATTAATGTTGAATAAATTTATATTAATAAATTCTTTCCTGGAAATAGTGTCTTATAGGTTAAATTTTACTCTAATGAGAGTTCGATTTTAAAAACTTTCTAAAAAATTAAGCAAAAAATGTTGTTTTTGGAGGAAAACGGTGTGGTTGGTTAAATTTAGCGTGAATTGCGAGGAGAAAAATATTTTAATAATCTAGTTTATGGTAGAACAAAGTGTCTTATAGGTTAAATTTTACTTTGGTGAGGGTTCGATTTTAAAAACTTTCTAAAAAATTAAGCAAAAAATGTTGTTTTTGGAGGAAAACGGTGTGGTTGGTTAAATTTAGCGTGAATTGCGAGGAGAAAAATATTTTAATAATTTAATTTCAGTTAATTAATTAGTTGAATTAATTGATCTATAAATTTAATTTTGAAATATAGTTTTTTTTAAATAGGAAAATTTATTTTTATATGTAAAGATTAAATTTAATAATGAATGAAAGTTCGAATTAGTTATTAATTTTAATAAAGGTAATTTTAGTGCCAGCAACAGCGGTTAGACTAAATTTATAAATTAATTTATTTAATTTTTGAATTGGGAAGATTTTAATTATTAGGGTTCATTTAAATTAATCTAAATTTGGTGAAATATTTTAGATTACTATATTGATTTTAATTAAACTAATATTTATAAAAGTTTGTAACTGACTAGGATTAGATACCCTATTATAGAACTTACCCATATTGAATTGATTATTAAATGTAGATCATTAAAATTAACAAATATGGCGGCTTTATAACTTATTTAGAGGAATTTGTGTTTTAATTGATAATCCACGATAGGATTTACTATAATTGGTTTTATGTATTGCTGTTTGAAGAATTTATTTATATATTATTTTTTTAATATTGTATTGGATAGAAATTCAAGTCAAAATGTAGAATATTATAGATTTTATGAATTACATTAAATTTTATTTTTGAATTAATTATTTTAATATAATTTTGAAATTGGATTTAAAAGTAAATCTAATAAATTTGTTTGGTTGAAGTTAATTTTATTTAGTGTACAAATTGCCCGTCATTCTCATTATAAGTGAGGAAAGTCGTAACATAGTAAATGTACTGGAAAGTGTATTTAGTTAAAAATTTTAGTTTAAATTTAAAATTTTTCTTTTACACTGAAACGATTAAATTAATTTTTGAAATTTTAATTGAATAATTTATATAAAAATTTTTGTTTATTTATTTATTTTATTAAAAGTTATTTTATTGAATTTTATTTTAGTAATTATTTTGAATTAATTTATTTTTATAAAGAGATAGTATTGTGAAAGACTATAATTTAATATAATGAAGTAAATTATTATTTTACCTTTTGTATCAGGGTTTGTTAAATAATTTATACAAATTTGTATTTATCTCGAAATTAGAAGAGCTAAATTTAAATTATTTTTTATGTTGAATTATTAATTATAAATTTATATTTAGGGGTGAAATGCTATTCGTTTATAATGATATCTAGTTTCTTTTGAAATGAATTTAATTCATATATTTAATTTTTTAATAAGATTATTTTTTTATTTTGTTAAATATAAAAAATTTATGGGATAACCTATAAATTTATGTATATAATTTTGGTTTAATATTATAGAGATGTGGTTTTAAAATTTAATTTCATTTTGGATAATTTAATAATTCATGAGTTGTAAAATTAAAGATTTTTAATTAAATATATTTTTTTAAAATGAAATTTTCAATAATAGTTATTGAGAAGTTATAATGATAAAATTAGTAGATAATTTTAGTAAGTTATTTAAATAAAAATTAAATAAATTAAAGGAACTCGGCAAATTTAATATTCACCTGTTTATCAAAAACATGTCTTTTTGTTTTATAATTTAAAGTCTGCTCTGCCCACTGATTTGATTAAATGGCTGCAGTATACTGACTGTACAAAGGTAGCATAATAATTTGTCTTTTTATTGAAGGCTTGTATGAATGAGTTGATGAAATATTTACTGTCTCTGATTTATATTTTGAATTTAAATTTTAAGTAAAAATGCTTAAATTTTTATATGGGACGAGAAGACCCTATAGAATTTTATAATTTATTTTTAATTATTAATAATATATAAAGATAAATTATTTCGTTGGGAGGATGTTTAAATTGATAAAACTTTAAAATTTTAAACCAATAATTTTTGATTAAATAGATAGTTTATTAAGAATTGTTAGATAAAATTACCTTAGGGATAACAGCGTAATATCTTTGGAGAGATCATATTTATAAAGATGATTGCGACCTCGATGTTGAATTAAGATATAATTTAAATGCAGGAGTTTAAATTTTAAGTCTGTTCGACTTTTAAAATCTTACATGATTTGAGTTCAGATCGGTGTGAGCCAGATCGGTTTCTATCTATATATTTATAAAATAAATTTTTGTACGAAAGGACTTAATTTATGAATTATTTTTTCTTATTTAATATTAAAATTTTAATTTATTCTACTGCCTTGGCAGAATAGTGCGTTAAATTTAGGGTTTAAAAAATATGTTGATAAATTATAGGTAGTAATTTATTCATCAATAATTTATTTATTATCAAGTTTTTTATTTTATATTATATTAATTTTATTAATAATAATTGGTATAGCTTTTTTAACTTTATTTGAGCGGAAACTTTTAGGGTATATTCAAGATCGTAAGGGTCCTAATAAGGTTGGATTTTTTGGATTACTTCAACCTTTTAGAGATGCAATTAAATTATTGAATAAGGAATTTTTTTATATTGATAAGATTAATTTATATATTTATCTTTATGGAGCAATTTTTATTTTATTTTTATCTTTAAGAGTTTGATATATTTATCCTTTTATTTCTAATGGTGAAAGAAATCAAAAGTTCAGATTTTTGTATTTAATAAGACTTTTTAGATTAGGAGTTTATCCTTTAATGATAGGTGGTTGAGCATCTAATTCAACTTATTCAATGTTGGGGGCAATTCGGTCTATTGCTCAGGCTGTTTCGTATGAGGTAAGATTATTTTTAATAATATTTGTTTTAATTATATTAATTGAAAGATATTCTTTAACTGAGGTAATAAAATTTCAAGTTTATTTTAAATTTATTTTGATTGTTTTACCTTTTTATATATTGTTTTTAGTTAGTTTATTAATTGAATTGAATCGTACACCTTTTGATTTAGTTGAGGGTGAATCTGAGTTAGTATCTGGGTTTAATACTGAGTATTTTAGAAGAATATTTACATTAATTTTTATAGCTGAATATTTAAGAATCGTTTTTATGAGATTTTTTATTACATTTTTGTATTTAGGATTCAATATTTGTGGATTCATTTTTATAATAATTTGATTATTTCATATATTAGTTATTCTGTGAATCCGAGGCGTTTTACCTCGGATTCGATATGATGATTTGATATATTTATGTTGAAAGAAAATTCTTTCTTGTGTTTTAATTTATATATTTTTTATTTATGGGGTAAAATTGTTTATTCAAATATATATTTAAGTTAATAGAAAATATTAATTCTATTTTATATTTTCAAAATATATGTCTATTCAGACTCATTAACTAGAATTTATAAATTAATGAATCTCAATATTTATTTATATTAGGGTTAATAATAAAGTAAGAAAAATATAATATTGTAAAGATTTGACTTAATTCTTTGTATGGGTATTCAATTTGTTTCCCTCCTGATCATGTTAATAAGTTAAATAAAGATACAAATCTTCAGAATAATAATTGATTTGTTGGATAAAATTTTCTTGATATTACATTGTAAGTTTTTGTAAATGGCAAAATTATTAAAATTAAAATTGATATAACTAGCCCAATTACTCCACCCAATTTATTTGGAATAGCACGAAGAATTGAGTAAGCAAATAAAAAGTATCATTCAGGTTTAATATGTGCTGGTGTGGATATTGAATTAGCATAAATGAAGTTATCAGGGTCTCCTAGAGTGTATGGATATTGTATAATAATTAAAAAATGGATAAAGAAGATTAAGATGAAACCTAATATATCTTTAATTGTAAAATATGAATGGAATGGAATTTTATATTTGTTGCTATTTGTTCCTAATGGATTATTCGATCCTTTTAAATGAAGAAAAAATAAATGAAGAATTACTAAAATTATAATAATTAGGGGTAAAATAAAATGGAATGAATAAAATCGATTTAAGGTTGCGTTGTCAATTGAGAATCCCCCTCAAATTCATTCAACTATTATTTGTCCAATATATGGAATTGCTGATAATAAGTTTGTAATTACTGTAGCTCCTCAAAAAGATATCTGACCTCATGGAAGTACATATCCTAGGAATGCTGTGGCTATAGATATTAATATAATAATTACACCTATAATTCAAACTGGAGTTGATTTAAATGAATGATAATAAATTCCTCGTCCTACATGAAGGTATAAAGAGATAAAGTACAATGAAGCCCCGTTTATATGAATTAATCGGATTAATCAACCTATATTTACATCTTTTATAATGTGAATGATTCTTTCAAAAGCTATATTAATATTGGGGCAATAGTGTAAAGAGAGGAAAATTCCAGAGATAACTTGAATTATTAAATATACCCCTAAGATTGATCCAAAATTTCATCATGAGTTAATATTTATTGGAGACGGTAAATTAATCACTGAATTGTTTGTAATCTTTAGAGTTGGATTATGTTTTATTTTTCTAATAAATTTAGATTTTTTCATAGTTAATATATTATGTAATTTTTCGAAGTGGGGAGTGTTTAGACGAACATATTTTGATTGTAAGGATTAAACAGTATAATAAGTATATTACAGTTAAAATTGTTATTGGTCTTGCGCTTGAAGCATAAATTTTATGTATAGCAATTTTTCTTACTTCTAATTTATTTGTTATTCAGTATTCCGGTTGATCTTGAAAATAAATTACTATAGATAAAATTACAATTACTATTACAATAAATATATATATAACTATAAGAAGTTCATTAAACTTGATTTTTGATGGGCAGTTATTTACTATTCTTGTGAAGTAAAGAAATATAACTATTATACCACCTACAATTGAGATGAAGATTATAAATATATAAATTGACGCCTCAGTAGAGAAGTATACTAGTATTAAATTAATAATTGTGTAAAAAATTAATATTATTATAAGTATTAGAGGGTGAATAAAATTAACTAAGGTTGAGGAAATGATAATTATTATTATTATTAATATTATTCTTACTACATAAATTTTTATACATATTGATATTGTCATAATCAAAAAATAGTTTAATTTAAAACATTAATTTTGGGTATTAAAAATATTTTATAAATTTTTTTGAATTTTACCTGTAAGAAATTAAAATTTTTCTATCTTTAATTTACAAGATTAATGCTTTATTAAACTATACAGGTTTAATTTCTACCGGTAATTTTATTTATTTAAATATATTTAATTATTTAGTTGTACTATTTTTTTTATCTTCTATTCTAATTTATTCTTGTAAGGATAGGTTTTTAATAATTTTAATTAGTATAGAATTTATGGTTTTGGTTGTTTTAAGGTTTATTTTTTATTTTGAAATAAATAATTTTAATGAATGGATTTTTTTATATTATTTGATTTTTTCAGTGTGTGATGGTGTTTTAGGTTTATCTATTATGGTGAATATAATTTTTTATATAAATAGGCAGAATGTTAGTATAGTAAATTTAATATGATAGTTATTTTAATAATATTGATTGGATTGATTAGATTTTATTATGTGTTTTTATTTAAGTATTTTTTGAGTAATTTTTTTTTCCTTCTAGTTTTGTATCTTTTATTTCATTGTGGATTTCTATCAGATTGATATTTTATTAGTTGTAACTTAAGTTTAAATGAATATTCTTATTATTTAATTGTTTTAGTTTTTTTTATAATGGGTTTGATTTTAAAGGTTATTAATGAGAATGATTATTTTTGTATTTTATTGAATTTATTTTTAACTATTGTTTTGTTTTTGGCTTTTAGTTCAATGAGATTTTTGATGTTTTATTTTTTTTTTGAAGTTAGATTAATTATTGTTTATATTATTATTTTAAAGTGGGGGTTAGGTGTAATGCGTTTGATTTCAGGTTATTATTTTATGTTTTATACTTTATTTTTTTCTTTACCTTTGCTTGTATTTATTTTATATATTGTTTGTAGATTTAATAGTTCATTGATGTTGACATTAGAATTTTTTCATTTGAGTATTAATAATTTTGTGTATATTTATATATGTATAGGATTTTTGTTGAAGATTCCAATATACTCTTTTCATGGATGACTTTTGAAAGCTCATGTGGAGGCTCCAGTTTTTGGTTCAATAGTTTTGGCCTCAATTTTATTGAAGTTGGGTACTTATGGTATATTACGATTTTTGATAATTTTTTATTTAAATTCTGTGTTTATGGCTAAATATGTTTTGGTTTTTAGTTTAATTGGTGGGGTTTATATTAGATGTGTTTGTTTACGTCAGATTGATATGAAGGTCTTAGTAGCTTATTCTTCTGTTGTTCACATAAGATTACTATTGGGTGGGATATTTACTTTATTAAAGTTAGGATTTTTAGGCTCTTATGTATTAATGATTTCTCATGGTTTGTGTTCATCTGGATTGTTTTATTTAGTTAATGTATTTTATTCAGAGACTAATAGACGTCTCATTATAATTAATAAGGGTTTATTAATTATAATGCCTTCAATGTCAATATTATGATTTTTTTTTTGTTCATCTAATATGGCTTCACCTGTATCTTTAAATTTAGTTGGTGAGATTTTTTTAATAGTTAGTTTAGTAAATTGATTTAAATTTATTTTTTTTGCCCTGGTATTTTATTCTTTTCTTAGATTTTTGTATTCATTGTATTTATATAGTTATATTTGTCATGGAAATTCTAATCTTTTTTTTATTATAGGAAGAGGTTCCGTGCTTGATTACTATATTTTGCTTGTTCATTGAATTCCTTTGAATTTTATATTTTTAAATTTAGTTATATTTTATTATTTAAATAGTTTAATTAAAAATTTTGATTTGTGGGGTCAAGGATGTATTATATTACTTTGAATAATTTTTAGAATAATAATTTTTGTTATTTTTATATTTTTTTGTGGATTAATTTTTATGCTTTTTGGAACTTATATATATATATATATATTCTTGTTTGTATTTGACTGAACTATTTATGTAGTTGGTCCTTTAAATTTTAGAATAATAATTTATTTAGATTATGTTAGAATAATTTTTTTAGGTGTTGTTTTAATTATTTCTTCAATAGTTTTACTTTATAGAATGGATTATATATCTGGTGATAAAACTATTGATCGATTAAAGTTTTTGATTTTTTTGTTCGTTTTATCTATGTGTTTAATGATTTTAAGACCTAATATTTTGAGTATCCTTTTAGGGTGAGATGGGCTGGGTTTAATTTCTTATTGTTTGGTGGTTTATTATCAGAGAGATATTGCTTACAGTTCTGGAATATTAACTGTTTTATGTAATCGGTTAGGTGATATTGGGTTGTTAATACTAATTTGTTTGGGATCATTTGTTGGTTCTTGAAATTTGATACTTTATAATTTTGATAATTATATATTATTTTTTATTTTTATAGCTATATTTACTAAGAGAGCTCAAATACCTTTTTCTTCATGATTACCGGCTGCTATAACTGCACCAACACCTGTTTCGTCATTAGTTCATTCTTCAACTTTAGTTACTGCTGGAGTTTATTTAATGATTCGTTATAATGAGGTTTTATTTTTTTTTGATTTATATTTATTAATTTTTGTTTCTGTGTTTACTATAATAATGTCTGGATTAATTGCTAATTTTGAGTATGATTTGAAGAAAATTATTGCTTTATCTACTTTAAGTCAATTAGGGTTTATAATGAGTATTATATTTTTTGGGTTGGTTGATTTAGCTTTTTTTCATTTAATTGTTCATGCAATATTTAAATCTTTAATATTTCTTTGTGTTGGTGGTTTTATTCATAGAATGAGTGATAATCAGGATATTCGTAATTATGGTGGAATATTTTATATTTATCCTTTGAAGAGTATTGTTATACTTATTTCTTTATTTTGTTTATGTGGAATTCCTTTTTTATCTGGATTTTATTCTAAGGATTTAATTTTCGAGTATTTTTTGGTCAGTACTATAAATGTTATTTTAATGGTGATGTTTTATATATCTATGATTTTTACAGTCAGTTATTCGGTTCGATTGGTGATTTGATTGTTTTTGGATTGTTATAATTTTTTACCATTTTCTTCGTTGAAGGAGAGAACTTTAATTAGAGTTAGAATAATTATTTTAATGTTTATATCCATTTTTTTGGGTTGTTTTTATATAGGATTAATTTATAAGAGGTATTTTTTTATTTTGAATAGATTTGACAAAATTTTAATTTTGAAGATGTATTTGTATGGAATATTTATAGGTTATTTTTTTTATTTAAATAATATATTTACTTATTTAGATTTCATTAATTTTTTTGTTTCTATGTATTTTTTAACTACCTTTTTCAAGATTTTTTATAAGAGTTTTATTTTAAATTTTTATAACTATGAAAGTTGATTTGAGAAGGGTTGATATGAATCTCTAAGTGGGTTGAGAATTTATAAAATGATATATTTGGTAAAGTTTTCTTCTGCAAAGGGCACTAATTTTATTTATATTATTAAGATTTATTTGTATATATATTTATTATTATTGATTATTTATTAATTTGTATTTAAATAGCTTAATCAGAGCATAATATTGAAAATATTAAGGTGGTAATTTATTGCTTTTAGATGATTTATAAATTATTATTTTAATTTTATACTGAAGATATAATGTTTTTTTTAAACTATATAAATTTACTAAGAAATATAAATGATTAAACATTTTTTTTAGAATTAGAAGTTCTATATATTATTATTTCTTTAATCGGATTTTATCAATTAAATTATTAACAATAATTTACCTCTTTTTGGTTTCGATTAAAATGTTTTGATCTATTTTAATATATAAAGTAATTATTTACATTTAATTTCGGCTTAAAAATTTGACTTTTGTTGTGTATATAAGATATATTTCTAATAATTATTAAATGCAATTTAATTGTTATATATTTTAACTAATATCCTATTATATTTATATATTTGTCTAATTAATTCATTCTAAATAGGATGACATTCATTCAATTCATAGTCTAATAATTAAAGTTATAATAACTAGTGAAAATATTAATTTAGTTGATAGTATTATTTTAAATTTAAGTAGAGGTAGGATTGGTACAATTAATATAATTTCAATATCAAAAATTAAGAATATTAATGTGATTAAGAAGAATTGAATGGAAAATGGTATTCGTGGTCTTGATAAGGGATTAAATCCACATTCAAATGGAGATATTTTTTTCCGGTTTTTTCTGATTAATTTTGTTAAAAATAAGTTGATTAAAATTATTATTAAAGGAATTATAAATAATACAAAATTTAATATTAATAGTTTAAGGATTATATATATTTATTAAAATTTTTTAATTGGAAGTTAAATGTAATATTGTTTTTATACTATATATATATGAACTAATTAGTAATTTCATCAGTAGATTGTGATGTAAACAAATAATCAGATAATATCAACAAAGTGTCAATATCATGATGCTGTTTCAAAGTTTAAATGATGTATTTTTGAGAAATGATTTTTTATTATTCGTGTAAAGCAACTTACTAAAAAGATTAGACCAATGTTTACATGAGATCCATGGAATCCTGTAGTTATAAAAAAAATTGATCCATATACTCTATCGTTGAAACAGAATGGAGCTTCTAGATATTCAAAAATTTGAAGTATAGTAAAGTATACACCTAGAATAATTGTTATAAATATTCTGACTTTTGTTTCTAGAGCTTTGTTTCTTATTAGGGCATGATGTCTTCATGTAATTGTAATACCTGAAGAAATTAAAATAATTGAGTTAAGTAGTGGGATATTATATGGATTAAATTGATTAATTGATGATGGTGGTCAATTTATACCAATTTCGATTCTAGGTGTGATTGATCTATGAAAGTAGGTTCAAAAGAATGCTACAAAGAATAGAAGTTCTGAAATGATGAATAGAATTATTCTTATTTTGATTAATTTGGTTACTGTAAATGTGTGAAATCCTTGAAATGTTCTCTCTCGAATAACGTCACGTCATCATTGAATAATACATATAATTAGGGTAGCTATTCTGATAATTATAAGAAGTTTTATTTTTAAATTGAATATGATGATTATTCTTATAAATGTGTTTATAATATTGATTGAGGTTAATATGGGTCATGGTCTTAGTGTAACTATATGAAATGGGTGATTTGAATTTGACATAATTAGATTCATTGAAATATAAAGTTCTTAAGATTGAAAATACGTATGATTGAATTATTGCAACTGAGATTTCAAGAATAAATAGTATGTTTTGGATAATAATTAATATTGGAATAATAATTAAAAAATTGTTTATAGATCTTCCTAGAAGAGATAGAAGTAGATGTCCTGCTAGTATATTTGCTGTTAATCGAATTGCTAAAGTTCAAGGTCGAATAATATTTCTGATTGATTCAATTAGTACTATGAATGTTATTAAAATTGTTGGTGTGTTTATTGGGACTAGATGAGTAAATATTTTATTTGTGTTTATTAATCAACCGTAAATTATAAATCTAATTCATAGACTTAGTGATAATGTTAGATTGATATTTAAATGTCTTGTTGGTGTGAAAATATATGGATAAAGACCAATGATATTAAATATTATAATTATTTTTATTAATCTGATAAAGATAATTAGATTAATGAATATATTTATTTTTATTAATATTTTAAGTTCTGTAAATATATATTTGTTTAATACAATTCATATTATATTGATTCGAGATGGAATTATTCAATAGTTAAATGATATTATAATTAGTGGGATTATTAGTCTAATTCAATTTAATGATATAAATGTTCTAGTTGATGGGTCAAAAATTGAGAATAAATTTGTTATCATTTTCATTTAATTAATTTAATTTTTTTAGGTATTTTTTTAAAATTTATATTTGATTCAGTGAAGTAGTTTATAATGATTGTTATTGTAATTATTATTAAGGTTATTATTATTAATATTGTTCAAATTATTGGTTTTATTTGAGGTATAAAAGAATAATTTCTTTCTCATTAGAAGTATTCGCATAATACTATAGTGTGGTTTAAGAGACCAATTCTTGCATTTCAGACATCTAATGAAAAAATATTATTTTCAATAATTTTAAATTGACAATTTAATGTTATTTTTTAACTAATTCTTTAAATAATTAGAACGAATTTAATCAGTTTTTGAAGTTTTTAATTGATGTTCTTTCTATAACGATTGGTATAAATCTATGATTTGATCCACAAATTTCTGAGCATTGTCCGTAGAATAGTCCTGCTCGGTTTGAATAAAGAGTTATTTGATTAATTCGACCTGGAGTAGCATCTATTTTTATTCCTAGAGATGGAATTGTTCATGAATGAATAACATCTGTTGAGGTAGTAATTAATCGAGCTGGAATTATGTATGGAACGATTATGCGATTATCAACATCTAATAGTCGGAATGTATTTATATTTTCAATCTCGTTAATTATATAAGAATTAAATTCAATATTGTTAAAGTCTGGATATTCATATCTTCAATATCATTGGTGACCAATAGATTTAATCGTGAAGAATGGATTTCATAATTCATCAATAAAGTATAATGTTTTTATTGATGGAATTGCAATTGTTATTAGTATAATTATTGGAGTAATTGTTCAGATGATTTCAATTGAATGATTATTTAGAAGAAATCGATTGGTGAATTTATTTTTGATTATATTGATTATAATAATTAGTGTTGTTGAAATAATTATAATTAATATAATTATTGTTATATTGTGGAATGCATTTAGATTATCAGCGAATGGTGAATTTGGATCTTGGAAAGTTACTATATTTCATGTTGCTATTTTTAATAAAAATTTAATTTTATATATGGGGTTTAAATCCATTGCACTATTCTGCCATATTAAAATTTTGTTATAACTGGGATTTCATTGAATGAGTGTGGTAATGGGGGATAATTTTGTGTTCATTCTAATGAACTTTGGTAGAATTTAAATATGACGATTCGTTTTGAAATGAATCTTTCTAGTATAATAAAAATGAATAAAATTGTTCTATTTAATGAAATTAATGCACCTAAAGATGATAGTAAATTTCAGCAATAGTATACATCTGGATATTCAGAGTATCGTCGGGGTATACCTATTAAACCCAGAAAGTGTTGTGGGAAGAATGTTAAGTTTACACCAATAAATATTATATAGAATTGAATTTTTAATCATTTATTGTTTATTGATAAACCAGTAACTGCTGGAAATCAGTGAGTAATTCTTGCAATAATTGAGAATACTGCTCCTATTGATAGTACATAGTGGAAATGACCTACTACATAGTATGTATCATGCAAGATAATGTCAATTGATGAATTTGATAGTATAATTCCAGTTAATCCTCCTATAGTGAATAGGAAAATAAATCCTAATGATCAAAGAATTTGTGGATTTATGTTTATTTTTGATCCATGGTAAGTTGCTAACCATCTAAATACTTTGATTCCAGTTGGGATAGCAATAATTATAGTTGCTGAAGTGAAGTAGGCCCGTGTGTCAACATCAAGTCCAACAGTAAATATATGATGTGCTCATACAATGAATCCAAGGAATCCAATACCTAATATAGCATAAATTATTCCAATATTTCCAAATGTTTCTTTTTTCCCTCTTTCATTAAAAATAATATGGGAGATTAATCCAAATCCTGGAAGGATTAGAATATAAACTTCTGGATGGCCAAAGAATCAAAATAGATGTTGGTATAGAATTGGGTCTCCACCTCCTATTGGGTCAAAGAATGATGAATTTAGATTACGATCTGATAGTAATATTGTAATTGCTCCGGCTAATACTGGAAGTGAAATTAATAATAGGATTGTGGTAATAAATACTGATCACGGGAATAATGGTAGTTGGTCATAATTTATTGAAATATTTTTTATTTTTATAATTGTTACAATAAAGTTGATTGCTCCTATAATTGATGAAATACCTGCGATGTGTAAGGAGAAGATCGTTAAATCTACTGAGGAGGATGGATGATATGTATATGATGATAGTGGTGGGTAGATTGTTCATCCTGTTCCTGATCCTGAATTTAGTCTTATTCTTGTAATTATTATTAGAATTGATGGTGGTAGTAATCAAAATCTTATATTATTTATTCGTGGGAATGCTATGTCAGGTGCACCTAATATTATTGGTGTTAATCAATTTCCAAACCCTCCAATTATAAATGGTATAACTATAAAGAAGATTATGATAAATGCGTGTGATGTTACGATTATATTATAGATCTGATCATTATTAATTCAATTTCCCGGGTTTCTTAACTCTATTCGGATAATTAATCTTAGTGAGGCTCCAATTATACCGGCTCATATAGCAAAAATGAAATATAGTATTCCAATATTTTTATGGTTGGTTGAGTATAATCATGATTTATAGTATATTAAAATTTATATTGATTTAATATAATATTAATTTTGAAGATTAAAAGTTTTTTTAACTTAAAATTTTAGTTCTATGCCTGATAAAAGGAGTAAATTGTAAATTTATTTATGAAATTGGTTTTCTGGAACTATTTTGTATTTCTATAGTTTATAAAAAACACTAAATTGCAACTTTAGAGAAAATTATTGTTTAGAAGTTAATATAAATGTAGATAAATGATATTAAGGTTATTATGTGAATTATAATTAGTGGGTTTTTTATATTGGGGGTTTTTTTAATTATAAATATTTTATTAAAGTTGGTTTGAGTGTAAATATTATTGTTTATAAAATTTAAGTAACTTCAAATTATAATAAATCTTGAGATTATTACAATAATTGAGATTAATATAAATATACTATTTATTATTATTATATTTTCTACAATAGATCATTTTATAATAAATGTTGATATAGGTGGAAAATATGAATATGAAATTATTATAATAAAATAAATTATTTTTGTTTTTTTGTTTATGTTAAATTCATATTTTAATATATTTTTTTCGTTGTTTAGAATTCTTAATAGTGTAATTGTTACTAGTGAGTATATAGTGAAGTATATAATGAATATATAAAAATTTATAAATATAATTATTATTATTAATCTGGTTTGATGAATTGATGAATATGACAAGATTAGTTTTACCGAAAATTTATTTAATGATATAATAGGAGATAGAATTATTCTTGCAATGATTATTATAAGTGTGAATTGATTTATTTCTGTTATTATATGTATTATATTTATTGGAACAAATTTTATTAAGGTTATTAAAATTCTTAAATTTATAAAATTAACTGACTTTCTGATTAGATTAAATCAGTAGTTAAATGGGAATATTGCTACCTTGATTATAACACCAATGATGATTAAAATTCTGAGGTTTATGGATGGGTATGTAATTAATCCAATAAATATAACTGTACTTCTAATAAATGAAATAATAAAATATAAAATTCTAGATCTAAGGTTTTTTGATATAATTATTATTCTAATAAATGAAAATGTAGCTACTTCGATTAATATTCATATAAATACTTTATTGTTTGTTGTTGTTCTTATTAAAACTATAATAATAATGATGTATATTTGGATATTTATTTTATTTCTAAATTTAATTAAATTATATTTATATTTTAATGTATAAGCATATAAAATTTTGAATTTTAGAGAATTAAGAATATTAATAAATATAATTTGATTAATAATTGGTTAGGATATAGATATTATTTAATAATATTTATAAATTTATATATATATATATATTAATTATATAAAAAAAAGTTGAATTTATATATTTAGGGTATGAGCCTAAAAGCTTAATTAGCTTATTTATATATATAGTATGTAGTATAAGTATATAAATTTTGAACATATTTACTAGTAATAGTAAAATATTACATTAGTATTTCATCAAAATATTCCTTTTAATTCAGGCATATTACT